AATACCTTTACGCTTGGCAGAAATATAAGGTGCCATCCTAGGATTCCATTTCCTAGTACCATGACCAAAATGAACTCCCGCTTCCATCATCTCTTCCAAATTGATATTCCAATATCTTCTTGTCATTTCTCCCCCCCACTTCCGCTTTTTTTTGAAAAAAAAAAAAGCGACGAGGTTGCCCTGAACTAAATAATTGTTCCGATGGAACATTTTCTTCTACCGGAGATTGGCCGTGTCGATGTCGATACACGATCCAAACCCCTACCCTCTATTCGTTATTATCTTTATTTCGATTACCACATAAAATGACCATAAATAAAGAGTTTTTTTTTAATTCAAATTTAAAAAGTATGAATCCACTTTTAGGAATCATTAAATCCTCTAAATGATTGTTCTGATGTATCATGAAACTTCTTTGAAATAGAAGAATCAAATAATTCTCTGTTGTGGAACAAAATATCTCTGATTTCCCCCTCGAAAAAATTCTTCTTTTTGGTTTTCAAAGGAATGTTCTTATGTTGCCTTGAACGATGCACTAATCCTTTGAATCCGGTACCAACGGGTATCATCCCCCCTATAACAACGTTCTCTTTTAGGCCTTTCAACCAATCGATACGGCCCCGGAGAGCAGCTTTGGCTAAAACTCGAGCAGTTTCTTGAAAACTCGCTTCAGATATGAAACTTTGCGTATTCAAAGATGCCCTTGTTATTCCCAATAGGATGGCGCGGTAACAGATCGATTCTTCCAAAGCGCGCCCCGTTCGCGCCGCTCGCAACAATCCAATTAGTTCTCCAGGTAAAAAAACATTAGACATTCCATCCTCTGAAACCAACACCTTTGATGTTATTTGGCGTACAATAATTTCTATGTGCCTATTATGGATTTGCACCCCCTGGGATCGATAAACCTTTTGGATCTTATTAACCAAAGATATACGACTTTGCACTATAGTTAGCTCAGCCCCAATCAAGAATCCCCAAGGAATTCCAAGAATTTTTTTTATATGCTCGTTCCAACCCTCAATTCTTTTTTTTAGGTTCATCGATATTGAATCAATTGAACGCACTTCTAACACTTGTTCCACTTTTGGAAGACCCTGCGTTATATCACCGGATCTCGATTTTTCATATATAAATGTAACTAATGTATCTCCTTCGTAAAGGATTTCTCCATAATGACCATGAACAGTTGCTCCTGGAGTGGCCAAATAAGGCTTGGCGGATCTTATTACTACAGAGTCAACTTGAACAATCAAAACTTGACCCGATTTGAGATGGGGTCCGTTTTTGGCTATACATACATTTTCACAAATAAACTGTCCAAGACTAATTATTGTAGATCTTTCTTCAAAATTATTATGATAATAATTAGGATGACAAAAATACCAATTCAAATTGAATGAATTCAAAACGATGTTACTGCATGAATCGGGATTCAAAGTTCTCCCATTTTCATCCATTAAATAATAGTTAATTACTTGAAAAGTCTGTTTTAAATTTTCAAGTTGCAAATATTTAGTTACCAAAATAGGATTATGAGTTATTAAATAGTAAAATGAATAAAAATTCAAAAATTGAAGGACTGTTCCTAAAGGGCCAATCAAATTCCTAATTTGAATTATAGGATCTGTTTTAATTGATTCTTTTATCACATTGTGATATTTTCCAGCGTTGAATGGACCCATTCGGAAACAATTAGATGATGACAAAATTATCAAAGATGGGCATTCCTTATTTTTATTTAACAACGTGCGAATAGTTCCTTGATTTTGGCTAAGTGATTGTTGAATTTTTGTCTTGGAATAAAAGGGATTGCTATTGGTGTAATCTGACACATTATCTGAATCTGAGATCAATCCTGAGCCTGAGGGATCATTCCTTTTTCTGAGATACGAAATAGGGAATTTCACTAAGTCAATTCTTAGGAAATCTCGAATCAGACCATTTGTACTTACTTCAACAAAGGAAGTATGAGCCTCTTCGATAGAAGAACTTTTTTTGTCTTGGTCCCAATTCAAAATTAAACAAGTCCGAACTAATTGAATACTTGTATCAGAAATTCCCCGAATTGGTTTGCCATTTCTGTAAACAATATAATTGACAACTCGAAGTTGTATATTATCCCTTTCTTGTAACAGATCCGGGGGGAAGAGTGTTGCTAAATTTATACCGTCCGATATTTCATATGTCACTACGGGTCGAACTAAAACAAAATACTTTTTCTTAGTAGGTGTGATCCGTTGGACATAGATCCAATTTTTCAATTTTTTGGATTCCTTAGAATTTGTTTTTCCTGTTCCTGGGGGTATCAAGATGCCACTGTGTCGGGATATCTTATCTGTCTCTCCAGGAAAATGGATATCTCCAGAAAAGATTTTCAGTTCAATCCTTTTTTTTTTTCTCTCCACTCGGACTAATCCGCCCACTTGGCTTCTTGTATTTAAAGCTATTCGTGTATCTACTCCAATCAGACTATTGTTCCGTACCATTATCGAAGAAG